GATCAGATATATCACGGCCAATTACTCAAATTACTCAGAAGATTCTTACACAATGGACTCTGATAAGTGAGATTTCGAGTCAATGTTTACAGAATCTTCTTCTGTCCGAAGAAATGATTCATCGAAAGAATGAGTCACCCATTCCATTGATATGGGCACATCTGAGATCAACAAATGCTCGGGAGTTCCTCTATTCAATCTTTTTCCTTCTTCTTGTTGCTGGATATCTCGTTCGTATACATCTTCTCTTTGTTTCCCGAGCCTCTAGCGAGTTACAGACAGAGTTAGAAAAGATCAAATCTTTGATGATTCCATCATACATGATGGAATTTCGAAAACTTCTGGATAGGTATCCTACATCTGAACTGAATTCTTTCTGGTTAAAGAATCTCTTTCTAGTTGTTCTGGAACAATTAGGAGATTCTCTGGAAGAAATACGGGGTTCTGCTTCTTCTGGTGGCAACATGCTATTGGGTGGTGCTTATGGGGTCAAATCAATACGTTCTAAGAAGAAATATTGGAAGATCAATCTCATTGATCTTGTAAGTATCATACCAAATCCCATCAATCGAATCATTTTTTCGAGAAATACGAGACATCTAAGTCGTACAAGTAAAGAGATCTATTCATTGATAAGAAAAAGAAAAAACGTGAACGGTGATTGGATTGATGAGAAAATAGAATTCTGGGTCGCGAACAGTGATTCGATTGATGATGAAGAAAGAGAATTCTTGGTTCAGTTCTCCACCTTAACGACAGAAAAAAGGATTGATAAAATTCTATTGAATCTGACTTATAGTGATCATTTATCAAAGAATGACTCTGGTTATCAAATGATTGAACAACCGGGATCAATTTCCTTACGATACTTAGTTGACATTCATAAAAAGGATCTAATGAATTATGAGTTCAATAGATCCTGTTTAGCAGAAAGACGGATATTCCTTGCTCATTATCAGACAATCGCTTATTCACAAACCTCGTGCGGGGCTAATAGTTTTCATTCCCCATCTCCTCCCTTTTCGCTCCGCTTAGTCCTATCCCCTTCTAGAGGTATTTTAGTGATAGGTTCTATAGGAACTGGACGATCCTGTTTGGTCAAATACCTAGCGACAAACTCCTATGTTCCTTTCATTACGGTATTTCCGAACAAGTTCCTGGATGACAAGCCTAAAGGTTATCCTATTGATGATAGTGATGATAGTGACGATACCAATATTGATGATAGTGACGATATTTATATTGATGGTAGTGATGATGACCTTGATATTGATACGGAGCTGCTAACTATGTATATGACGCCAAAAATAGACCGATTTGATATCACCCTTCAATTCGAATTAGCAAAAGCAATGTCTCCTTGCATAATATGGATTCCAAACATTCATGATCTGCATGTGAATGAGTCGAATTACTTATCCCTCGGTCTATTAGAGAACTATCTCTCCAGGGATTGTGAAAGATGTTCCACTGGAAAGATTCTTGTTATTGCTTCGACTCATATTCCCCAAAAAGTGGATCCCGCTCTAATAGCTCCGAATAAATTAAATACATGCATTAAGATACGAAGGCTTCTTCTTCCACAACAACGAAAGCACTTTTTCATTCTTTCATATACTAGGGGATTTCACTTGGAAAAGAGGATGTTCCATACTAACGGATTCGGGTCCATAACCATGGGTTCCAATGCGCGAGATCTTGTAGCACTTATCAATGAGGCCCTATCAATTAGTATTACACAGAAGAAATCCATTATAGAAACTAATACAATTAGATCAGCTCTTCATAGAAAAACTTGGGATTTTCGATCCCAGATAAGATCGGTTCAGGATCATGGGATCCTTTTCTATCAGATAGGAAGGGCTGTTGCACAAAATGTACTTCTAAGTAATTGCCCCATAGATCCTATATCTATCTATATGAAGAAGAATTCATGTAAGGGAGGGGATTCTGATTTGTACAAATGGTACTTCGAACTTGGAACGAGCATGAAGAAATTCACGATACTTCTTTATCTTTTGAGTTGTTCTGCCGGATCGGTCGCTCAAGATCTTTGGTCTTCATCCAGACCCAATGAAAAGAATTGGATCACTTCTTATGGATTCGTTGAGAATGATTCTGATCTAGTTCATGGCCTCTTACTATTATTACTATTAGAAGTAGAAGGCGCTCTGGCTCTGGCGGGATCCTCACGGACAGAAAAAGATTGCAGTCAGTTTGATAATAATCGAGTGACATTACTTCTTCGGTCCGAACCAAGGAATCAGTTAGATATGATGCAAAATGGATCTTGTTCTATCGTTGATCAGAGATTTCTATATGAAAAATACGAATCGGAGTTTGAAGAAGGGGCCCTCGATCCGCAACAGATAGAGGAGGATTTATTCAATCACATAGTTTGGGCTCCTAGAATATGGCGCCCTTGCGGCAATCTATTTGATTGTATCGAAAGGCCCACTGAATTGGGATTTCCCTATTGGACTGGGTCATTTCGGGGCAA